CAAGCGATCCAGCAACGCTGACAGAACAGACTTGCCTGCTTAGCCTGCCGTAACTTGCTTGGCTTTCCGCTTACAGACCAGCTAACGGAGGAGGCTTCTTACTAGACGGAAGTTCTTGCTCCGCCCTCACTCTATTCCTTCCCCTTGGGCAGTTCTTGTCAGCCCTTTTCCTATGCCTGACCTTTCGGGGCTCTAGCAATCAAGCTCACCCACATCTTCAAATGCTAGTGTTGCTTGTGAAGTGCCATGTCTCTTTCTCCCAAGTCGACGGGCATTTCTCCGATCAGCTCATCTGGTTATCGAGCTAAGAGAAGCAAATAAGGGCCGGGCCTGTTTTCGCACGGCGGGGAACTACCATTGGAGGAGGCAGGGAAAGAGACAGCCCACTACACCAAATCTTCAACTAGGACTGTTCCAACTCTAGCTGAAAGCTGAACTACACCTGGCGAATCAGCCTCCACTTTCACTGGTTTTGAACCCTTCCCTTATTATCGTATCGCTTCAAATAGGACTGTTACTACTCCCCGCTCCAAGCAAGCACTGAGACAAGCAACGGAGCAGCCGTAGAGCAAGCAACGGTGACAGAATGGCATAGCTCAATATAAATAAAGGGAAAGCCCAATATAAATAAAGGGAAATTGGGGCACTGCTTGATGAATCTGACCCCACTCCTCTTCTGAGCTTCATGAATGAAAGACTTGGGTTTTTCAAGCTTCGGGTGCGCATCATCAGGAGTTCCATCTCAATAAGGTTCTCTTGAAAGACATTCTATGTAGATTCAGAGCTGAACAACTCATCGGTAGCCTATCTGCCCACTTAGGGGTGCCGGTCCCATCATACCATACATACCTTCCATTCATAGCCTTTTCCTCTTCCACCTTCCCCAGCTTGCCTATCTGCCTCTGCCATGGGTGCAACTGTCCTCTCAGAGTACCTCAAACAGTCCTCTTACGCAGCCTCTTCCCGGCCTTGAGCCTGATCGGTATTATAGAAATGAGAAATCTAGCTACTCCCTCTATGGTCGGCTTTGGTTGTAATTTCCTTCGATAAATATACTGATTTTCTATTCTTGATGGAATAAAAATGACTCTTTAAGAAGACGAGCTTATTTGAAGTACTTCCCTTCTTTCTAGAAACTAACTTTACTACTATAGCTTGCTGGAATTCGCTTTGTAGAGAATAAAAACTAGCTTGATCTACTAGCCTCCTTGAACAAAACAACTTCTTATAGCTTACTGTCTGTCTTGGATAAGCTTGTATAAGTCTTGCTTCCTTCTCTTTGCTGTACGCCTCTACTTTAGATAATTGGGAAATTTTGCTATTAATTTAAAAATACTACATGCTTCGCTTTTTCCATGCAAGATAATCTTTGAGGTACCAAAGAGGAAAGGTCTGATGTAATTTCTGTCCTGGGGCCAGCTATTTATAGGCATAGCAGGTCAGAGAAATGTCGGAAATACCCCAAGGTCGTTATGCTGACGTGTCATAGTTTGTTAGAAGATCAGCTGGCAGAATCTTCCGTACGAAACTGTCTGACACGCGTGGTCTCGAACTCTCGGCAACCTTCCTGGCGGCGCCAGGTGTTCAGCCAATCATCTTATTCCCGAGGAGATTCATATTCCCACCTATCCTAACGAAGGAAGCAATAGAACCGCTTCCCGCTACTAAGGAAGTAGCTCGGAGTCGGTTTGACTGGAGGAGATTACCTCTTGCGAGAATAGAGATCTTTCAATTCCCGACTCCATCAGTATTCACTGGAATGCGGCTATGACATCCAGCGTAGAAAACTCCAGTGCGCTCCAGAGATTACACAGTTAGAACAAGGAATTTCGTATATAAGCATGAAAATGCGGCGTACGCCAGATGGAAACTTAAAGAGGCGGCTTACGTTCGAGAACCCTAACAAGGGGGCTCGTCACTTAACTTTAAAAGGAACGAGGAAAAGCAAAATGGAATGAATGGTTGAAGGGACTGATGAGTGAGAGCGCTACGAAGAGCAAGTGCTTTCTCAACACTGATAATACGATGCCCCAGGAAAAAACGACTCGACCACTAACTAACTCCCGCGGGACTAAATTGTCCTCGAAGGGATGCGAAGATTGAAACCACTCTCGAAAAGAAAAAACTTCCATTTATCTTCTTTTTTCCCTTCGACGAATTGCGTTTTGCCAGAGATCTTTTTTTAGAAAAATTCTCAATTAGATAAAAAATATAAAAATAGAAAGAAGATAAATAAAGGCGTATACGCGGGAAGGGGGTCCACTACTTATTCATTCAGGGGGGGGGGACTTACCTCATTACTTCCCACTGGGCGAGAGGTGCACCTAACCCACCTACCCACTCATCAATCACGGTGTTCAGCTGACTTGCACTGATAGACCCCTATTGTATTGGAATTAGGCGCCCTTTTACTGTTGTCAACTAATCTCTTCAATGTTCGATTCTACTCTATGTTAGAACATTTCTGTGAATGCTATTTCGATCTAAGTGGTCCTATTCC